CTTGGTCTCGGGCATCTACCATTATACCCACAATGATTGGCCATACAATCGCTATTCATAATGGAAAGGAAAATTTACCTATTTATATAACAGATCGTATGGTAGGTCACAAATTGGGAGAATTCGCGCCTACTCTGACTTTCGCGAGACATGCAAGAAACGACAATAAATCTCGTCGTTAAATTATTAATATTTAATATTCAAAAATATTAAATATAAATAAAATAATATAAATAAAAGAAACTAAAAAAGTACTTTTCATTCATTAGTGGGGGTGACCTTATGATAAAGAACTGGAGTTCAGGTAGAGAAGAAAATAGAGAAATAAAAGTTTTAGCTCAACATATATGTATGTCTGTTTTAAAAGCGCAAAGAGTAATTGATCAGATTCGCGGACGTTCCTATGAGGAAACACTTATGATACTGGAACTCATGCCTTATCGAGCATCTTATCCAATTTTACAATTGGTTTATTCTGCAGCAGCAAACGCTAATCATAATATGGGTTTGAACGAAGCTGATTCATTCATTAGTAAAGCCGAAGTCAATAGGAGTGCTATTGTGAAAAAGTTAAGACCTCGGGCTCGGGGACGTAGTTATCCGATAAAAAAAACCACTTGTCATATAACAATTGTATTAAAGGAAAAATCTAAATCATTTTTAGATCAATCAATCTAAGATTTAGATTCATATTAAAAATATGAATGGAAAGAGAACATAATAGAAAAATATGGGACAAAAAATAAATCCACTTGGTTTCAGACTTGGTACAACCCAAAGTCATCGTTCCTTTTGGTTCGCACAAACAAAAAATTATTCCGTGGGTTTACAGGAAGATGAAAAAATACGGAATTGTATCAAGAACTATGTACAAAAAAATAGGAGAATATCCTCGGGTTTCGAAGGAATCGCACGTATAGGAATTCAAAAAAGAATCGATTTGATCCAGGTCATAATCCATATTGGATTCCCAAATTTATTAATAGAGGGCCAAACACGAGGAATAGAAGAATTACAGATGAATGTACAAAAGGAACTTCATTCTGTGAACCGGAGACTCAACATTGCTATCACAAGAATTGAAAAACCTTATGGACAACCAAATATTCTTGCAGAATATATAGCTTTACAGTTAAAAAATAGAGTTTCGTTTCGAAAGTCAATGAAAAAAGCTATTGAATTAACTGAACAAACAGATACAAAAGGAATTCAAGTACAAATCGCAGGGCGTATCGACGGAAAAGAAATTGCACGTGTCGAATGGATCAGAGAAGGTAGGGTTCCCCTACAAACAATTCGCGCTAAAATTGATCATTGTTCCTATACAATTCGAACTATTTATGGAGTATTAGGCATCAAAATTTGGATATTTGTAAACGAGTTTGGATATTTGTAAACGAGAAATAATAGACCTTCATTTGTCTTGCCATTCTGTCCAGTGATAGAACAAAAAATTACAAACTGTTTCATTCTTTTTCTGTTAAATCAAACAAAAATGAACAATTCTAATTCTATAAGGTTGAATAAAAATTCGATTGACCATTTAGTATAATTGCTATGCTTAGTGTGTGACTCGTTAGTTTTTTCTTTAGAGTTTAGGGTTGAGATTCAAAAAAAAAATAGACTAACCCCTACTATGAACTTAGTAACCATATAAATTAATAACCAACTTATTGCTTCGTATTGTCAAGATCCCAAGAAACAGTCACTATATGGGTGGATCGATCATATAGTTGTAGCAACTGAAATTTTTTCCATAAAAAAGAAATCTGATTATGGGTTGTGAAGCAAAAATAAAGGGATGTGGATAAATGGAAGGATGATAGAAAGAGAGAACAAAAATATCAATGATATATGATTCCAATATGTATGGTCTATGAATCACCTCATAAAAGGCAGTGTGATAAAGCATTAATACTGATATAATCAATACTGATATAAATATATAAATGAAATATAAATAAATAAAATATAAAAAAAGAAAAAAAAAAAAGAATAAAGAGCCTCGGGTTAATAAAAACTGAGGAGATTGACTCGGGAACGAATTTTGCCGGAAGCTCCATTGCAGAGTTCAGGCCTAACCATTAATGGAGAAGCTATGGGAACGACGAAACCTGTGACTGCATAGGATTCTATTGAAAACGAATCCTAATAATTCATTGGGTGGGATGGCGGAACGAACCAAGAAAAAATTGATTTATTCTGAGAGGTATCATGAATTGACCTTACGAATGAAAGAGTCAATATTCGCCCGCGAAACCTTTATTTATTTATTGGATTACAATTTTTGGCCCGATTCGATAGAGGTAAAAATAAGGATTCATTATATTATACGTTATATTCTAAAAAAAGAAGCATTTTTTATATTTTCTATATCTAATAATATACACGTCCAGCTGTATATTTTGTATATACATCTTCCTTTGTAACAAATTAAATATGTAACAAATTAAATATCAATAAATGCCATTCATTACTTATAATTATACATGTGTATCTGTAATATTATTGAATTATAATTATACATGTGTATCTGTAATATTTAATATTATTGAATCGTTTCATTCGCGAGGAGCTGGATGAGAAGAAACTCTCATGTCCGGTTCTGCAATAGAGATGGAATTAAGAAACAACCATCAACTATAACCCCAAAAGAACCAGATTTCGTAAACAACATAGAGGAAGAATGAAGGGAATATCTTGTCGAGGCAATCATATTTGTTTCGGCGGATACGCTCTTCAGGCACTTGAACCCGCTTGGATCACAGCTAGACAGATAGAAGCGGGGCGGAGAGCAATGACACGATATGCGCGTCGTGGTGGAAAAATATGGGTACGTATATTTCCCGACAAACCTGTTACAGTAAGACCTACCGAAACGCGTATGGGTTCGGGAAAGGGATCCCCCGAATATTGGGTATCTGTTGTTAAACCGGGTCGAATACTTTATGAAATGGGCGGAGTATCAGAAACTGTAGCCAGAGCAGCTATTTCAATAGCTGCGTGCAAAATGCCTATACGAACTCAATTTGTTATTTCACGATAGGGATGTAGAACTAAACAAAAGGGATATTGAGGATGAAAAAACAACCGCAGGTTTATTTTTTTCTGGACGGACAATATTTCTTTTTTTTCCTTCATCCTTTGCATTGAAATAAGAGATTCAAATAAAAAATATATGATTCAACCTCAGACCCTTTTGAATGTAGCGGATAACAGCGGAGCTCGAGAATTGATGTGTATTCGAATCATAGGAGCTGGTAATCACCGATATGCTCATATTGGTGACGTTATTGTTGCTGTAATCAAAGAAGCAGTGCCAAATATGCCTCTAGAAAGATCAGAAGTCATTAGAGCTGTAATTGTACGTACATGTAAAGAACTCAAACGTGACAACGGTATGATAATACGATATGATGACAATGCAGCGGTCGTCATTGATCAAGAAGGAAATCCAAAAGGAACTCGAGTTTTTGGTGCAATCGCTCGGGAATTGAGACAGTTGAATTTTACTAAAATAGTTTCATTAGCTCCCGAGGTATTATAAATACTAGTAGATGACACTATGATATAGTAGGCTATCTGAAATAGATCAAATTAATAGATTGTGTCTCACGCATATACTTTTTAAAATTTAATAATTCAAAAAAAAAAAAAACAAAGAAAAAAGAAAAAAGGAAACATGTTGATTATATCAAAATTAGGAGGCACAAAAAATTATAGTTCGTTATGGGTAGGGACACTATTGCCGATATAATAACTTCTATAAGAAATGCTGACATGAATAAAAAAGGAACGGTTCGAATAGCATCTACTAATATCACCGAAAACATTGTTAAAATACTTCTACGAGAAGGTTTTATTGAAAATGTTCGGAAACATCAGGAAAATAAGAAATATTTCTTGGTTTCAACCCTGCGACATAGAAAGACTAGGAAAGGAATATATAGAACCGTTTTAAAGTGTATCAGCCGACCCGGTTTACGAATTTATTCCAACTATCAACGAATTCCTAAGATTTTAGGTGGAATGGGAATTGTAATTCTTTCTACTTCTCGAGGTATAATGACAGATCGAGAAGCTCGACTAGAAAGAATTGGAGGAGAAATTTTGTGTTATATATGGTGATCCTCCTCCTCTGGTATCCTAATTTTATCTCTAACTTCCCATTTGTGAAATAGAGAGGAAAAGTGAGTTATATACCTCTTCCTTCATTAGTTGATACTTCAAGGGGGTTACCTGGAATGAAAGAACAAAAATTGATTCATGAAGGTTTAATTACTGAATCACTTCCCAACGGTATGTTCCGGGTCCGTTTAGATAATGAAGATCTAATTCTAGGTTATGCTTCAGGGAGGATCCGGCGCAGTTTTATACGGATACTACCGGGAGATAGAGTAAAAATTGAAGTAAGTCGTTATGATTCAACCAGAGGACGTATAATTTATAGACTTCGCAACAAGGATTCGAACGATTAGGTGATTTTTTAAACATTCCTTTCATGGGGACACAATTCGAAGTTAAAAAAAAAAATATTCAAGAAACTTATTTTCCTCAAAAGAGTAGATTCAGAATTAAGGTAAGGAATAAGAAATATGAAAATAAGGGCTTCTGTTCGTAAAATTTGTGAAAAATGTCGACTGATCCGTAGGCGCGGACGAATTATAGTGATTTGTTCCAATCCGAGACATAAACAGAGACAAGGATAATCTTTCTAAAAAAGAACTTTCTTTTCTAAAGGGGAGGACCCATGTAAGAATAAAAGATCTGTTTTAACATGAAATGGATATCTCCGTATCTTTTCTTTCTGTATATTTCTGACTCATATTTATGAGATGAAAAAATATGACAAAAGCTATGCCAAGAATTGGTTCACGTAGGAATGGACGTATTGGTTCACGTAAGAATGGACGTAGAATACCAAAAGGAATTATTCATGTTCAAGCGAGTTTCAACAATACCATTGTAACTGTTACAGATGTACGAGGTCGGGTGGTTTC